ATATTTAAAATATTTGGGGTAGACTTAATAATGTTAAAATTTATTTTAGTAGGATTATTGTATTCAGCAAAAATAAATTGGTCAGAATTTAAATAAGTTATGATTAAAAATTTTTATTTATAATAAATTAAATTGTTGGGGAACAACTGATATGAGATTGCTACTAAAAAATTTTACTTTTTTTATATTTAAAATATTTGAGGTAGATTTAATAAGGTTAAAATTTATTTTAGTGGAATTATTGTATTTAGCAAAAATAAATTGGTCAGAATTTAAATAAGTTATGATTAAAAATTTTTATTAATAAATTAAATTGTTGGGGAACAATTGACATGAGGTTGCTACTAAAAAATTTTACTTTTTTATATTTAAAGTACTTGGGGTAGATTTAATAATGTTAAAATTTATTTTAGTAGAATTATTATATTTAGTAAAAATTTAAATGAATTATGGTTAAAAATTTTTATATGTAAATTAAATTTAAAAATGTAAGGTAGTTATTAAAAATTTTTATTTATAGAATTTTTATAAATTTAAATAGTAAATTTGTTCAATAAAATTTTAAGAGATTTTGTATGGTTATTATTGTATAGTAGTGATAATTCATTAAAAGTAGGAGAAATGATTGATTTTTGTAGATGTGTAATTTTAATAATAACACAAGATAAATATAAAATGTTTTATGTTTAAAATCTTTATATAATTTTTATTTAAATGTAAATTTTTGTGTAAAAAATAAGATTTTTAAAGAAAAATTTATTTAATATTTACAATAAAAAATTTTATTAATTTAAGAAATTAAGAAATAGGAATAATTTTTAGGTTAAACAAAATTTGTGCCAGCAGTTGCGGTTATACAAATTAGGCAATAAAGATATTTTAGAATTAGTATTTATAGAGATTTAAAATTTAATTAAATTAATTAAGTGAAATTTTTAATTTTAAAATTTTTTAAAGATAAAATTCTATTAAGTTTTAATATAAACTAGGATTAGATACCCTATTATTTAATAAATAAATTAAATTCTTAGTTAGTAAAAGTTTAGTATCTAGAAAATTAGTAATTTTGGCGGTATTTTAGTCTATTCAGAGGAATTTGTCCTGTAATTGATATTCCACGAGTAAATATACTTATTTTTTTAGTTTATATATCGTTGTAGGTTAAGTATTTTATTTGAAACTTAATATTTAAGAGCTAAAATAATAGAAGATATCAAATCAAGATGTAGCTGATAAATAAGAAGAGATGAATTACAGTTTATATAAGTTATTTTTGATGAAAATATTTTTAGGATTTGATAGTAATTTTTTTATTATTTCTAAAATGATATAAGCTCTAAAATATGTACATATCGCTCGTCGCTTTCATTATAAAATGAAATAAGTCGTAACAAAGTAGGTGTACTGGAAGGTGTACCTAGAATCAAATTATAGCTTAAATTAAAGTATTTTATTTACATTAAAAAGATTATAAAAAATATTATTTGAAAGAAAGTATTTATTTTGTTTTTGAGGAAAAGATTTATTTTATAAAAGTATTTTTTGGTTTAATTAATTTTTAATAAAAAAATAGAGTTTAATTATAGTTTAGTATTATTGAAAAAGAAAATTAAATTTTGTGTAAAAGAAAAATTTAATTTTTGTACCTTGGGTATCAGGGTTTATTGAAAATTTATTTTAAATTGAAATAATCTCGAGTTTAATAAGGGCTATAAAGTTATATTGGTATATGTAGAAAAATATTATTAAATAAGTTTATAGAAATGAAAAGTTATTCTATTTTAAATATATCTAGTTTTTTAAGAGATTAATTTAATTAAGTTTGTATATAAAATATTATTTTATAGAGAATATTATTTTATTTATAAATTAATAAAAAGGGGGATAATCTTTTTTTTAAATCTATATAATTAAGAGAGAAAATTATAAATTAATAGAATTAAAAGTTTTAAGTTTTAGTGAGTTATATTTAGTTTATTTATAAATATGATTTTTATAGATTTATTTTTTTTATTAAAAAATAAATTTTTATTTTTAAAGTTTAGGTATAATGATAAAATTAGTATAAATAATGTGTATAAATTATAATTGAAGGAAAGGTTATTAAAAAGAACTAGGCAAATAAATTTTCATCTGTTTAATAAAAACATATCTTTTTGAATTTGATTTAAAGTGTAATCTGCTCAATGAGATTTAAATAGCCGCAGTATATTGACTGTGCTAAGGTAGCATAATCAATAGTTTATTAATTGTAAGCTTGAATGAATGATTGGATGAGGAATTAACTTTTTTATTTTAATTTAATTAAAATTTTATTTTTAAGTGAAAAAGCTTATATTTTTATAAAAGACAAGAAGACCCTATAGAGTTTTATAAAATTATTTATGGATTGAGAAAAAGGTTTAAATTTTATTGATCAATAGTTTTAATTAGTTGGGGTGATTGATAAATTTGTTTAATTTTATTTAGATTAAAGCATTAATATATGGAAAATATGATCCTTTAAAAAGATTATTAGAAAAAATTACCTTAGGGATAACAGCGTAATTTTCCTTTAGAGTTCATATTAAAAGGAGAGTTTGCGACCTCGATGTTGGATTAAGATTAATAATTGGTGTAGAAGTTAATTAATTAGGTCTGTTCGACCTTTAGAATCTTACATGATCTGAGTTTAAACCGGCGTGAGCCAGGTTGGTTTCTATCTTTATATAAATTATTTATATTAGTACGAAAGGACCATATAAATTTTATAATAGAAAATTTTTAGAATAAGAATTAATTATTTTGGCAGATTAAGTGCGATAGATTTAGAATCTATAGATGTAATTAAATTATAAATAATAATATGATATTAATAGATATTTATTTGATTATAATTTTAACTTTAATTTTATTTGTCTGTGTATTAATCAGGGTGGCTTTTTTTACATTAATAGAACGTAAGGTTTTAGGGTATATTCATATTCGTAAAGGTCCAAATAAGTTAGGATTTGTAGGATTTTTACAACCTTTTAGTGATGCTATTAAATTATTTACTAAAGAGCAAAGATTTCCTGTAAAATCTAATATATTAATTTTTTATTTTTCTCCTTTATTCAATATATTTATAAGATTAGTTTTGTGGGTTAGTATTCCTTTTATTTCTAGATTTTTAAATTTTTCTTTGTCTATTTTATTTATTTTAAGTGTTTCAAGAATGAGTGTCTATAGAATCATAATAGCGGGATGATCCTCGAATTCAAATTATGCTATATTAGGTAGATTACGTGCAGTAGCTCAAGTTATTTCTTATGAAGTAAGGTTAATTTTAATTTTATTGTCTTTTTTATTTATAATTATAAGTTTAGATATTTTTGATTTATTAGTTTATCAAAAATTTATTTGATTTTTTTTTCTTTTTAGGGGTTTAAGGGGGATATTAGTTATTTCTTTATTTGCTGAGACGAACCGGTCTCCTTTTGATTTTGCAGAGGGGGAGTCTGAATTAGTTTCTGGGTTTAATGTAGAATACAGAAGAGGTGGATTTGCTATATTATTTTTAGCTGAGTATGCTAGAATTTTATTTATAAGATTAATTAGTACTATTTTTATTTTAGGGGGTAGATTAGATTTTTTAATGTTTGTAAAAATTATTATGTTAAGATTTATTTGAGTGTGGGTTCGAGGGGCCCTTCCTCGTTATCGATATGATAAATTAATAGATATGGTATGAAAAAGTTATTTATCTATTTCTTTGTTTTTTTTGGCATTTTATTTAAGTTTAATAATTTTGTGTTAAATTTGTATGTGCCAGCACAATATTATTTATTAAATTTTTTAAGTATTAAAATTAATAGAATTATATATTCTTTATTATATTTTCAAAATATATGCTTATACAAGCTCATTAATTTTATTTAAATTTTAATGATAGAATCTCAATATTTTAATAGTCAGGAGTTTCTAAAGAAAAATAGAAAATATAAACAAGTTAAAATTTGTCCTATAAGGATAAAAGGGTCTTCTACAGGTCGGGCCCCAATTCATGTGAGAAGAATTACAATATTAATAAATAGTCAGAAGTTTATTTTTCTTAAAGGATAAAATTGGTGTCTTAAAAATTTATTTGAATTAATAAATGGAATAAAATATAAAATTAAGATTGATAGAAATAGTATAATTACTCCTCCTAATTTATTAGGAATTGATCGTAAGATAGCGTAAGCAAAAAGAAAATATCATTCTGGTTGGATATGTACAGGAGTTACTAGGGGGTTTGCAGGGATAAAATTATCAGGGTCTCTTAGTATATAGGGGGAGGCTAAGGAAATTTTAATTAGGATAAAAAATATTACTAAAGCTCTGATTAAATCTTTTAATGTAAAATAAGGATGGAAAGAAATTTTATCAATATTTCTTATAGTGCCTAGAGGGTTGTTTCTCCCTGTTTGGTGAAGGTAGATTAGATGAATTATAACTATTGCAGAAACAATAAAGGGGAGAATAAAGTGAAAAGTGAAGAATCGAGATAAGGTTGCATTTCTTACAGCGAACCCTCCTCAAATTCATTGTACAATTATAGTACCTAAATATGGGATAGCGGAAACTAAGTTGGTAATGACAGTTGCTCCTCAAAAGGATATTTGTCCCCAAGGTAGTACATATCCTATAAAAGCAGTTATTATAGTGAGGAAAAAAATAGTGACTCCAATTAATCAGGTGTTTAATAATGAAAATGAGTTATAGTAAATCCCTCGGCCGATGTGAAGGTATAAACAAATAAAGAAAAAAGAAGCTCCGTTAGCATGGATGTTCCGGATCAACCATCCATAATTAACATTACGTATAATATGAACGATACTTTCAAAAGCTATTGTAACATTAGGGCAGTAGTGTATAGCTAGGAAGAGTCCCGAAATAATTTGAATTATAAGGCATAGTCCTAATAATCTACCAAAATTTCATATTAAAGAGATATTAGAGGGGGTAGGTAGATTAATTAAGGAGGATTTTACTATTTTTATCATTATTTTTTTTGACGAAGAGGACCTAGTTTTTTATCAGTAATTTTGGTAGCTATAATTAAAGTTAAAAGTAAATAGACTATTAAAAATAATAATATAATTATATTAGGGTTAGAAAAAAATTTATTTATGTGGGTATTTTTAATTAAATCATTAAATATAATAGTACTAGAATTTATAGGCTTTATACAGAAAAAGATATCAGTTATTAAGGAAATTAATATAAAGCTAAATAAAAGTAAAGGAAAAATAAATAAATATTTATTAATTATGAATTTTTCATTAGATGCAATTCTAGTCATATAAATAAATATAATTAATAAGCCTCTGATTATAATTAAGAATAAAATGTAGCTAAATCAAAAATTTAGATAAAATATTCCTGAGATTAATCTAATTAAGATTGTATTTGTTAAAAGAGTAAATCCTACCGTTAAAGGATGGTTAATAAATAAAAGAATAGAAGAAAATAGTCAATTTAATAGTATTAAGAAAAGAATTTCAGAACAGAATATAGTTTAAGAAAAATAATAGTTTTGGAAATTATTGATGTGCTAGGTATTATTCTGATATTTTAAAAGAAGCCTTATTTTTGATTTACAAAATCAATATTTTAGATTAAATTATTAAAACTTATGATAAATTATTATTTGTATCCATTAGTAAATTTATTTATTTTAAGGGTCTTAATTTTCATCTTAAAATATAAACATTTTCTTATTATATTAATGAGGATAGAATTAATAGTTTTATCTTTGTATATATTATTTTTTATGTATTTTTATTATTTCAGTTATGAACAATTTTTTATTATTTTATATTTAGTTATAAGAGTTTGTGAAAGAGCGATAGGGTTATCATTATTAGTTTTAATTGTTCGCTCTCATTTTAAAGATTTATTATTGTTATTAGATAGTCTATGATAATGATTTTAGGGTTACTATTTTCAATAATAATGATTTGGGTCGATTTTTGGCTAGTAAGATTTTATTTAGTAATAATAATAATAGTTTACTTAATACAATTAAATTTAAGAGGAGGTGTTGAAAATATTTTTTATAGTTTTGGAGCAGATAAGGTATCATATTTAATGATTAGACTAAGAGTATGAGTCTCTTTATTAATAATTATAGCTAGAGAGAGTTTGTATAAGAGTAAGATATTTTATAAATTATTTTTATTAATAGTTTTATTAATACTAGTATCTTTAATTTTAACTTTTATATCTTTGAATATTTTTTTATTTTATTTATTTTTTGAGATTAGATTGATTCCTATTTTCTTTTTAATTATAGGATGAGGAGCTCAGCCTGAACGTATTATAGCAGGAGTTTATTTAATATTTTATACATTAATTTTATCTATTCCTATAATAATAGTTTTATTTTATATGTATAATATAGTTTATTCAATGGATTTTTATTTTTTATTACAGTGTAATTATTTAGTTAGTTATTTATGTCTAAATATAGTTTTTTTTGTTAAGATTCCTATATATTTAATTCATCTTTGGTTGCCTAAGGCCCATGTAGAGGCTCCTATTGCAGGTTCAATAATTTTAGCAGGAGTTATATTAAAGCTTGGAGGATATGGATTAATGCGGGTATTAAAAATTTTTTTATTAATTAATAAAAGATTAAATTATATGATTATTACTGTTTCATTATTAGGGGGAGCAATTATTTCTATTATATGTTTTCGACAAAGAGATATAAAAATATTAATTGCTTACTCTTCAGTGTCTCATATGGGGATAGCTTTAGCAGGAATTGTTTCATTAAATATTATAGGGTATCAGGGAGGGCTAATAATAATATTGGCCCATGGTTTGAGATCCTCTGGTATGTTTTGTTTAGCTAATATTATTTATGAACGATCTTTTAGTCGAAGTATTTATTTAAATAAGGGGATTATAAATATTTTACCTAATTTATCTTTATGATGGTTTTTAATTAGTTCTTCTAGGATATCTGCTCCGCTATCTTTAAATTTAATTAGAGAAATTAGTTTAATTAATTCTTTAGTTACTTATAGTTGGTATTCTATAGGGTTTATTTTTATTATAGTTTTATTTAGAGCTGTGTATACTTTATTTTTATATTCTTATACTCAGCATGGGAAGGTTATTTTATCTGGGTTTTATTTTGATACTTTATATTTTCGTGAATATTTATTATTTTTTTTGCATTGATTGCCCTTAAATTTAATTTTTATGAAATTGGATATTTTTAATTTATAATTTAAATAGTTTAAAAAAAATATTGGTTTGTGGAGCTAATGATATAATTTCTTATTTTAAATAATATTTTTATATAACATGTATATATTATTTTTATTTTTTTTAACTATTATTATATTTGTGGCTAGTCTGAGATTTATAATTTTAGATACAGAGGTTTATTTGGAGTTTATTTTTTTAGTTTTAAATTTTATTAGAGTTGAGTATGTAATTTTTTTAGATTGGGTGTCAACTATATTTTTAAGGGTTGTTTTATTTATTTCTTCTATAATTTTTTATTATATAAAAGATTATATAAGAGGGGAAAAAAATTATGTTCGATTTATTTATTTAATATTAATATTTATTAGATCAATAATATTTATAATTATAAGAATAGACTTAATTGCGATTTTAATTGGTTGGGATGGTTTGGGGTTGGTTTCTTATTTATTAGTAATTTTTTACCAGAATATAAAATCTAATAGAGCAGGGATATTAACAGCTTTATCTAATCGAATCGGGGATGCGTTTTTTTTGTTAAGTATTGCTATAATAATAAATTTTGGTTCTTGAAAGTTTATATTTATCTATGAAGAGGATAGGGAAAATTTAATAATTATTTTATTTATATTAATAATAGCTGCTATAACTAAAAGAGCTCAAATCCCTTTTTCATCTTGACTTCCTGCTGCTATGGCTGCTCCTACTCCAGTTTCATCTTTAGTTCATTCATCAACATTAGTAACAGCTGGGGTCTATTTGTTAATTCGAATTGTAGATATAATAAATAGTTCATTATTATTAATTTTGCTTTATAGATCTTTATTAACTATATTTATAGCAGGGCTAAATGCTAATTTTGAATATGATTTAAAAAAAATTATTGCCTTATCAACTTTAAGTCAGTTAGGTATAATGATTGTAATTATCTGTTTAGGAAGAAAGGAGTTAGCACTATTTCATTTATTCATTCATGCTTTATTTAAAGCATTATTATTCATATGTGCTGGAGCTATGATCTATAATTTTCATGGATTACAAGATATGCGATTAATAGGGGGGGCTTTAAAGTATCTTCCAATTACTAGGGTATGTTTAGTTATTAGAAATTTATCTTTATGTGGGATTCCATTTTTATCTGGGTTTTACTCAAAAGATTTAATTGTTGAAGTTTTATCAATAAGAGCCGGATTAAATATAATTGTTTATATTTTATTTTATGTTTCTATTGGGTTAACTGTTTCTTATTCATTTCGATTTATGTATCATATATTTTTTAGTGAAATAAATTATTTATCTTTATCATGTTTCAGAGATAAAAATAATTTGAATATAAATAATAGAATATTAGGATTAGTAGTTTTTGTTGTTTTTATAGGAAGATGCTTAATATGGGTAAATTTAAATTTTCCTTTTTATATTATTTTGCCAAATTTTATAAAAATATTAGTAATAATCATAATTATCATAGGGGTTATTTTAGGGGTTTTTATAAATTGATTTAAATTTAGAATAAATTTGATATTTCAAATGTTATTTGGAGTTTATTTTTTATTTAGAAGTATATGGTATTTATCTGTGCTTTCGACAAAAGGAGTTTCTACTTATTTTTTAAAGGGTGGTGAAGTTTATTTTAGACTGGTTGATAATGGATGAATAGAATTTTATGGAAGGGTAGGATTAATAAAAATAATAATAAGATTGAGCCAATTTATACAGTTATTTTCTAAAAATAATATTAAGATATATTTAATTGTTACATTTATATTTCTGTTGTTATTATTATTTATGTAAATTTAGATAGCTTAAGAAAAGCATAGTATTGAAGATACTAAGATAATTTTTAAAATTTTTAAATATTTAAAAGAATTTCTTCTAATTTTATAATGAAAATATAATGTTTTTTATAAACTATTTAAATAAGGGTTAAAAACATATTAATGCTTAAGAAAAAGTTAGAAGCTTTTTACTGTTAACTCTAAATAAGGGTAACTCAGTTACCTTGGGTTTAAGTCGAAATTAAATTGCTATTGCTTCTTATTTAAGTTTAGAATTTAATTGGAAAATTTGTTCATTTTTATCATTAACAGTGATATACCTCTTTTTGGTTTCAATTAAAAGATATTTTAATAAAAATTTTTTAATTGCAATTTAAATGTTTTGTTTAAACTAATATCCTTATGAAGCTCAATTCAAAGAGCCTTGATTTATTTCATGGAAGAGGCCAAAGATAAGAATAAAAATAAAATTAATAATTGTTAGTGAAAAATTAATTAAATTAGAGAATTTCATAATAATAATAGAAGGAAAAAGTAAGGTTAGTTCTACATCGAAAATAATGAAAATAATTGCTAAAAGAAAAAAATGTAGTGAAAAGGGGAGCCGTGCATAATTTTTAGGGTCAAAGCCACATTCAAAAGGACTTGATTTTTCTCGGTCATAAAATGATTTCTTACTTAAAAAATTTAATAAAATAAATATAATAGTAGTAATAAAAATAGAAATTAAACCTTGATAAAAAATAATTTTATTATTTATACTATTAGTTAGATTTTTTAATTGGAAATTAAATATAATTTTTTATATTATATAAATTTAAATTATCTTCCTCATCAGTAAATAGAGATATATAAAAATAGTCAAACTACATCAACAAAGTGTCAGTACCAGGCGGCTGCCTCAAATCCAAAATGATGGATAGGGGAGAAGTGATTTTTGAGTAATCGAATTAAACATACTAGGAGAAATGTTGAGCCAATCAGTACATGAAGGCCATGTAATCCTGTAGTTATAAAAAAAGAAGCTCCAAAGATTCTATCAGCGATTCTGAATTTAGCTTCCAAGTATTCATATATTTGGAGGGATGAAAAATAAATTCCTAAAATAACTGTAATAAAAAGGCTATTAGTAGCTTGATTAAAGTTATTTTCTATCAGTCTATGGTGGGCTCAAGTAACTGAAATTCCTGATCTTAGAAGAATTAAAGTATTTAATAGAGGAATTTCTAAAGGATTAAAGGTTTCTACTCCTTTAGGGGGTCAATTTATACCTAATTCAATATTAGGAGAAAGCCTAGAATGAAAAAATGCTCAGAAAAATCCTAAAAAAAAGAATACTTCTGAAGTAATAAAAAGAATTATTCCTATTCGTAAACCTTTGGAAACTTCTAGAGTATGGTGCCCTTGGAAAGTTCTTTCTCGGGACACGTCTCGTCATCATTGGTATATAATTAATAGAGTAGTTAAGTTACCAAGAATAAATAAGTTTCTTTCATTTAAATGGAATCATTTACAGGTTCCACCTAAAAGTAAGAATGTTCTAAAAGAACCTAATAAAGGTCAAGGTCTTTCGTTCACAAGATGAAAAGGATGATTTTGCATAAGTGATTTCTCTAGAGTAGAGTGTGATTAAAATAGAAAATACATAAGCCTGAATTATGGAGACTGCTGATTCTAGGATTAAAAGTAAGATTTGTGTAATAATTAATAATCTAATAAAATAATTAGAGATAGCTGAGCCCAGGTTACCTAGTAAGGTTAATAGTAAGTGACCTGCAATTATATTTGCTGAAAGTCGAATAGCTAAAGTTCCTGGACGAATAAGATTTCTTACTCTTTCAATAATTACGAGAAAAGGTAAAAGAGCCCTAGGAGCTCCTTGAGGGACTAAGTGGGCGAATATATGGATTCTTTTATTTATTCAGCCGAATAATATAAAAGTTAGTCATAATGGGATTCTAAAAGTTATAGTGAAATTTATATGTCTTGAAGAAGTAAAAATATAAGGAAATAAACCTATAAAATTATTAATTAAAATTATTAGGAATAAAGTAGTAAAAATTATTCTTCTCCCTTTATTAAATTTACTCAATAAAATTTTAAATTCATTATGAATAAAAAAAGAAATTAAAGTTCAAAAATAATTTCATCGAGATGGAATTAACCATAAGATTGATGGTAGTACTAAAATTAAAATAAATGAACTTACTCAATTAAATGAATAGAATGAGGTTGATGGGTCAAAAGAAGAGAATAAATTTCTTATCATTTTCAGTTAGTTAAAGATTTATTAGTTTTATTTAAATTTGTTTCTAGATGTTTATAATGAATAAGAAAAAAGCAAATAATTGAATAAAAAGAAAAAAGTAAAATAAACATAATTAATAGGCTAGTTCAGTTTATTGGGGCTATCTGTGGGATAAAAAATTAGCTGTGTGCTAAATCTAGTTTGACATACTAGCGTTATCATTTAACTAAACTTTTCATTAAAAGTAGGGGGCAGGCTACTATTAGTGGCTTAAGAGGCCAATGCTTTAATTTAGCTATTTAATGAGTTTAATTGAAAGAATTAATTCATTTGAAGAATCTATTTATTGAGATTCTTTCTAAGACGATAGGTATAAATCTATGGTTTGCTCCACAAATTTCAGAGCATTGACCAAAAAAAAGACCTGTTCGATTAATAAAAAAATTTGATTGATTGAGACGTCCCGGAGTTCCGTCTATTTTGATCCCTAAAGAAGGGATTGTTCAAGAATGGATTACATCTGAGGATGTAATTAATAAACGAATTTGGGAATTAAAAGGAATAATTAGTCGGTTATCTACGTCGAGTAATCGAAACTGAGATAGATTTAGATTTGAAGTTGGGATTATGTAAGAATCAAATTTAATATTTTTATAGTCTGAGTATTCGTATCTTCAAAATCATTGATGACCAATAGTTTTAATTGTTAAGAGGGAATTTTGGGATTCATCAAGAATATACAATAAACGTAAAGATGGTATTGCAATAAAAATTAAAATAATAGCTGGGAGGATGGTTCAGATTAGTTCAATTAATTGTCCTTCTAAAAGAAGGCGGTATCTAAATTTATTTATAAGGATATAAATTAAAATTTGTCTAATAAGGATAGTAATGATAATTAAAATTAATAAAGTATGGTCATGAAAATATATTAATTGTTCTATTAATGGTGAGGCGCTGTCTTGTAGTAATAAGGTTTTTCAAGTTGAAATTTCTAAAAAAAGAAATCTTTATAGTTGAAGTTTAAGTTCATTGCACTATTCTGCCATATTAGATTATTACTTATAATTTAATTAATGGATTTTCATTATATCTATGTTCTATTGGAGGGAGAAGTTGTAATCATTCAATAGATGATGAAGTATTTAATGGGGAGATTATTAATCGTTTAGAGGCGAAAGCTTCTCAGATAATAAAGATAAAAAGGAGGACTCTGTATATGGAGATTATTCTTCCAATTGAGGAAATTATGTTTCAAAGAAAGAAGGAATCTGGGTAATCAGAGTATCGACGGGGTATACCTCTTAGTCCTAAGAAATGTTGGGGGAAGAAGGTTAAGTTTACTCCAATAAATAGAGAATAGAATTGGGGTTTTAAGAGAGTGGGGTTTAAAGATAGCCCAGTAAATAGTGGGAATCATTGAATGATTCCTGCTAAAATAGCGAAGATTGCTCCTATTGATAGTACATAGTGGAAGTGAGCTACTACATAGTATGTATCATGAAGAATGATATCAATAGAAGAATTAGCTAAAATTACACCAGTTAAACCTCCTATAGTAAATAAGAAAATAAATCCTATAGTTCATAAAGAGATGATTGAATTAAGGTTTGTGATTGATCCGTGGAATGTTGCTAATCATCTAAAAATTTTAATTCCTGTAGGGACTGCAATAATTATAGTAGCTGATGTAAAGTAGGCACGAGTATCTACGTCTATCCCAATTGTGAATATATGATGGGCTCATACTACAAATCCAAGGATTCCAATAGCTATTATTGCGTAGATTATTCCTAATACTCCAAAGGTTTCTTTTTTTCCTCTTTCTTGTCTAATTATATGAGAAATTATACCAAATCCTGGAAGAATAAGAATGTAAACTTCAGGGTGACCAAAAAATCAAAATAAGTGTTGATAAAGAATGGGGTCTCCCCCTCCAGCAGGGTCGAAGAATGATGTATTAATATTTCGATCAGTTAGAAGTATAGTGATAGCTCTAGCTAAGACAGGTAGAGATAGAAGTAGTAAAACAGCTGTAATTTTTACTGCTCATGTGAATAGTCTTAATTGGTCTAAATTTAATCCTTGTGGGTGTATATTTAAAGTGGTTGAGATAAAATTAATGGCTCCTAGAATAGAAGAGATTCCTGCTATGTGTAGTCTAAAAATTCCTAGATCTACTGCATTACCTTCATGAGCAAAATTAGAACTTAAAGGAGGGTATACTGTTCAACCGGTTCCTATTCCATTATTAGAAATACTTCTTATTAGTAAGAATATGAATGATGGGGGCAGGAGTCAGAATCTTATATTATTTATTCGTGGGAATGATATATCTGGAGCTCCTAGTATTAGAGGAACTAATCAATTACCGAATCCTCCGATTATAATTGGTATAACTATAAAAAAAATTATGATGAATGCATGTGCAGTAACAATAGTATTATAAATTTGGTCGTTACCGATAAATTTAGCAGGAGTGCTTAATTCTATTCGAATTAGGAGTCTTAGGGAGACCCCAATTATTCCAGCTCAAGCTCCGAAGATAAAGTATAATGTTCCAATATTTTTATGATTTGTTGAATATAATCATTTATTAAGGTAGAATGACTGATAAAAGTGATAAATTGTAAATTTATTTATGAATAAATATTCTTCTAATTTTATATTCAAGTATGATATTAAATTGCAAGTTTAAAGGTAATTTTTTTAAAAATTTAAAATTTAAGAATTAGAAATAGTATCTATAGTTAACTTTGAAGGTTAAAAGTTTAATTAACTTAAATTCTTTAGGTAATAATTAAAAAAAGAATTGTGTAAATTATTAAGCTGAATAAAAATGTTAAGTTTATTAGAATAATAAAGTATAAATTTATATTTATTTTATTAAATTTTATAGATGAGAAAAAAGAATTATTTAATAATATTAATGGAATGATTAATCGAATATAAAAAAATAGATTAATTAGTGTACTTATAATTATTAAGATAGATAGGTAAAATAAATTATTATTAATTAGTAAATTAATAGTAATTCATTTGGGGAAAAATCCAATGAAAGGGGGCAAGCCTCCTAAGGAGAGAAGATTTAGTCTAAATAGTAAATTTATATAATTATTATTGAGTATAAAGTTTGATTGATTTATATAATAAATATTAAATTTTATTAAATAAATAATAATGAAAAAATTTATAATTGAATAGGTTAAAAAATAAAATAATCAAATTTTATAATTTAGTAAAGAGATTAATATTCAGCTAATATGGTTGATAGAAGAATAGCTAAGTAATTTTCGGATGCAAAGTATATTTAACCCTAAGATTCTTCCAGTGAATGCTGATAAAATAATAAAAATTACTAGGAATTCAATTTTATAATTTAAATAGGATAAAAGAATGAATGGTGAGATTTTTTGTCATGTTAAAATTAAATAGAAGATGTTTCATTTTAAGTTTCTTATTACTTCTGGGAATCAGAAATGAAAGGGGGCTGCACCTATTTTTATTAGTAAAGAGATTCTTATTATGTAAAAAATTATTTGAGAATTATATATAAAGAAAAAGAAAGAGTTTATTGAAGTTAAAATAGTGAATAATAGTAGTATTGATGATAATGATTGAATAATAAAATATTTAATTATAGTTTCAGAAGAGAATTTGTTATTAGAGAGTTTTATTAGAGGTATAATTGATAATAAGTTGATTTCTAGCCCAATTCAAGAAATTAGTCAAGAATTAGATGAGATTGAGATTAAAGTTCTAATTAAAGTTGATAAAAAAAATAATAGTTTGTAAAATTTATGGATTAAAAAGAAAAGATGTATCTTTATAAAAAGGGTATGAACCTATCAGCTTTAGTTAGCTTATCTTTTTTATGTTTTAGTATTTTATGTACAAAAATTTTTGATATTTTAGGTAATAGTTTAATCTATTAAACGTAAATTAATTTGAATAATAAAAACTATAATAATAGTATAAAAAATTCTATCAAAATTTCCCTTTTTCAGGCATTTTATT